GAGTCGAATTTGTGGATTCTAGAACACGACGATATCAAATGGGCTACATCAAATTGGCCTGCCCAGTAACTCATGTGTGGTATTTGAAACGTCTTCCTAGTTATATTGCGAATCTTTTGGATAAACCTATTAAAGAATTAGAAGGTTTAGTATACTGCGATGTGTGATTTGATCGAAATCCAGATTTTACAGATTCGAAATGAGAAACTGTCATCCCACTCAATCCACTTGGGATGCCCCAATTCTGACATGTTTTTTGGGGGGAAATAATATAAAACTCATAATTGTGGAGTATTCAATACTCCAAAAAAGGGGATTGATCTATGGTTGATTCCGTAACAAATCCAAATAAATAGGAATCTCCAGTTGTACTTCGTGAAAACAAAACCTCTTGTGGTTAATTCCACAAAAAAAAATTAATTTTATGTGAGCAAATTTGTCATGGTTATAAAAGCCTATCTATCGCGTATAGGCTTGAAGGACATCGTAGCATAATCGTCGAAGTTAAAATATTGGGACCTAAAAGATCGAATAGAACGATATATAAACAAGTAAATCCTTTTTGAATTCGAAGACACTCCTTTAATTAAAGCGGATTCATGATTCGAAGGGAAGTAGAATACTCAAGAATTTCACACTTTATTTATGTCGTACTTTTGAATAAAGAATTCATAAAATATAAGTTCGAAACTCTAAACTAAGTAAAAAAAGTCAATGAAAAATTAATTAACGAAATGGTTTTCTCTTGAAACTTGAGTAAGAAGTAGATTTTTAAGTTTTTTTTTATAATTTGAAAGCGAGAATCACTTTCTATATTTGGTATAACTACTTGAGCCGGATGAGAGGAAACTTTCACGTCCGGTTTTGAGGGGGGGGATCCTATAAGTATCCTATCCCAATTTTTCTTTTGCTAGGTCTATAATTAAAAAACCGACTTTCTTACGATTACGAGGTTCATTCGAATATGAAATTCAATCTTGGAAATATAGCATCCCCCTTTTTTTTACTACCCAAGGCTTCGATACATTTCGAAATCGCGAAATCTCTACTGGAGCAAGAGCTATTCGAGAACAATTAGCCGATCTGGATTTGCGAATTATTATAGATTATTCATTTGTTGAATGGAAAGAATTAGGGAAAGAGGGGTCCACAGGTAATGAATGGGAAGATCGAAAGGTTGGAAGAAGAAAGGATTTTTTGGTTAGACGCATGGAATTAGCTAAATATTTTATTCGAACGAATATCGAACCAGAATGGATGATTTTGTGTCTATTACCAGTTCTTCCCCCCGAACTAAGACCGATCATTCAAATAGATGGAGGTAAACTAATGAGTTCGGATATTAATGAACTATATAGAAGAGTTATCTATCGGAACAATACTCTTAATGACCTATTAATAACAAGTAGGTCTACTCCAGGGGAATTAGTAATGTGTCAGGAGAAATTGATACAAGAAGCCGTGGATACACTTCTTGATAATGGAATTCGTGGACAACCAATGAGAGATGGTCATAATAAAATTTATAAGTCGTTTTCCAGTGTAATTGAAGGAAAAGGGGGAAGATTTCGTGAGACTTTGCTTGGCAAACGAGTCGATTATTCAGGACGTTCCGTTATTATCGTAGGTCCATTACTTTCATTACATCAATGTGGATTACCTCGCGAAATAGCAATAGAGCTTTTCCAGATATTTGTAATTCGCGGTCTAATTAAACAACATCTTGCTTCGAACATAGGAGTTGCGAAGAGTAAAATTCGGGACAAAGAACCCATTGTATGGGAAATACTTCAGGAAATTATGCAAGGGCATCCTGTATTGCTGAATAGAGCACCTACTCTTCATAGATTAGGCATACAGGCATTCCAACCCATTTTAGTGGAAGGACGCGCTATTTGTTTACACCCATTAGTTTGTAAGGGATTCAATGCAGATTTTGATGGAGATCAAATGGCTGTTCATGCGCCTTTATCTTTGGAGGCTCAAGCGGAGGCTCGTTTCCTTATGTTTTCTCATATGAATCTCTTGTCTCCAGCTATTGGAGATCCCATTTCTGTGCCAACTCAAGATATGCTTATTGGACTCTATTTATTAACGATCAGAAATAGCCGAACTATTTGTGCAAATCGGTATAACCCGTGGAATTTTAAAAACTATAATTCTCAAAGAGTTGATAATAATCATGATACTAAATATACAAAAAAATACCCTTTTTCTAATTCTTATGATGCAATTGGAACCTCTCGGCAGAAAATAAGCAATTTAGATTTAGATATAGATAGTCTTTTGTGGCTTCGGTGGCGACTAGATCAACACTTTATTGCTTCAAGAGAAGCTCCTATCGAAGTTCATTATGAATCCTTGGGTACTTATAATGAAATTTACGAACACTATCTAAAAGTAAGAAGTGTAAAAAAAGAAATTCGTTGTATATACATTCGAACTACGATTGGTCATATTTCCCTTTATAGAGAAATTGAAGAGGCCATACAAGGATTTTCTCAGGCCTGCTCATAGGGTACCTAATCATATGTTACTTAATCTAAGCAATTCTATAGATTCATGTCTCAATGGTTCAACTAGTATCATAGTTCCTCCCCTTCCACGTGAATCACGATCGATAAAAGGAAGTTTTTGAATCACCGACTAAACCCATTGTTGAATCCTACTCAGCAGAATGCAGAATATAGAGGTACTTATGGCAGAAGGGGTCAATTTGGTCTTTCACAATAAAAAAATAGATGGAACTGCCATGAAACGACTTATTAACGGATTACTGGATCACTTCGGAATGGCATATACATCACACATCTTGGATCAAGTAAAAACTCTGGGTTTTCAGCAAGCCACTGCTACATCTATTTCATTAGGAATTGATGATCTTTTAACAGTTCCCACAAAAGGATGGCTAATCCAAGATGCTGAAAAACAAAGTTTCATTTTGGAAAAACACTACCATGATGGGAGTATACACGCGGTAGAAAAATTACGTCAATCTATTGAGATATGGTCTATTACAAGTGAATATTTGCGACAAGAAATGAATCCCAATTTTAGGATGACTGATCCCCTTAATCCCGTCCATTTAATGTCTTTTTCGGGAGCTAGAGGAAATGCATCTCAGGTACATCAATTAGTCGGTATGAGAGGATTAATGTCGGATCCCCAAGGACAAATGATTGATTTACCCATTCAAAGCAATTTATGCGAAGGCCTTTCCTTAACAGAATATATTATTTCTTGCTACGGAGCTCGAAAAGGAGTTGTCGATACTGCTGTACGAACATCAGATGCTGGATATCTCACACGCAGACTTGTTGAAGTAGTTCAACACATTGTTGTACGTAGAACGGATTGCGGAACTATACAAAGTATTTCTGTGAGTCCTCGAAAAGGTATGCTGCTGGAAAGAAATTTTAGCCAAACATTAATTGGTCGTGTATTAGCAGATGATATATATACGGGTTCTCGGTGTATTGCTGCCCGTAATCACGATATTGGAATTGGACTTGCCAATCGATTAAGAACCTTTCGAGGACAACCAATACCTATTCGAGCCCCCTTTACGTGTAGAGGTACATCTTGGATTTGTCAATTATGTTATGGTCGGAGTCCTACTCATGGCGACCTCGTCGAATTAGGAGAAGCTGTAGGTATTATTGCGGGTCAATCTATTGGAGAGCCGGGTACTCAACTGACATTAAGAACTTTTCATACCGGTGGAGTATTCACAGGGGGGACTGCAGGACATGTACGGGCCCCCTCTAATGGAAAAATAAAATTCAATGAGTATTTGGTTCATCCCACACGTACACGTCACGGACACCCTGCTTTTCTATGTTATATCGATTTGTATGTAATTATTGAGAGTGCCGATTTTATACATAACGTGAAGGTTCCACCAAAAAGTTTTCTTTTAGTTCAAAATGATCAATATGTAAAATCAGAACAGGCGATTGCTGAGATTCATTCGGGAATATCCACTTTGAATTTAAAAGAGAGGGTTCGAAAACATATTTATTCTGACTTAGAGGGAGAAATGCATTGGAGTACCGATGTGTACCATGCACCTGAATTTACATATAGTAATGTTCATCTCTTACCAAAAACAAGTAATTTATGGATATTATCGGGAGTTCCGTGCCGATCCACCGTAGCCCCCCTTTTGCTACACAAGGATCAAGATCAAATGAAGGTTTATTCTCGTTCTGTCGAACGAAAATTTTTTTCTAACCTATCAGTGACTAATGATCAAATGAGACACAAATTCTTTAGTTTTTATTTTTCTGGTAAAAAAGAAGAGAGCATTCCTGATTATTCAGAACTTAATCGAATCATATCCACGGATCGTTATAATCTCCTATATACATTCATTCTCGCCAAAAATTCTGATCTATTGGCAAAGAGGCGTAAAAACAGATTTTGCATCCCATTTCAATCAATTCCAGAACGAAAAAAAGAACTAATGTCCCATTCGGGTATAGTGATTGAATTATCCATAAATGTTATTTTCCGTAGAAAAATAATTATTGCATATTTCGATCATCCTAGATACAAAAGAAATAATTCGGGAATTAATAAATATGAGACTATAGAGTCATATTCAATCGTTAAAAAAGAGGATTTGATTGAGTATCGAGGAGTTAAAAAAATTAGTAAAGGAAAAAACAAAAAAGAGAAACTATTTTTCATTCCAGAGGAAGTGCATATCTTACCTCGATCTTCTTCCATAATGGTACGAAACAGTAGTATCATTGGAATAGGTACACGAATCGCTTTAAATAGAAGAAGCAGTGCATGTGGATTGGTACGAGTGGCGATAAAAAAAAAAAAAATGGAATTAACAATTTTTTCTGGAGATATCTATTTTACTGGAAAAATCAATATTAATACTGTAAAAACTGATAAGATATTCCGCCACAGTGACATCTTGATATCACCAAGCCCTGGAAAAACAAATTCCAAGGAATTCAAAAAAAAACTGAAAAATTGGGTTTATGTCCAACGGATTACACTTACCAAGAAAAAGTATTTTGTTTTGGTTCGACCTGTAGTCATATCTGAAACAGCGGGGGGTATAAGTTTAACAACACTCTTCCCGCAAGATGTGTTACAGGAAACAGATAATGTTCAACTTCAAGTTGTCAATTCTATCGTGGGTAAACCCACCATTTTGGGAGGATTTTATGGCATAAGTATTCAATTATTTCGGACGTGTTTAGTATTGAATTGGAACCAAGACAAAAAAGAATTTTCGATAGAACAGGCCTATACTTCCCTTGTTGAAGTAAGAGCAAGGGGTTTAATGTGCGATTTTTTGAGAATTTACTTAGTGAAATCTCCTATTTCGTATACCGGAAAAAGAAATGATCCGCCAGGTTCAAGATTTATTTCTGATAATAGATCAGATCGCATCAATATCAATCCCTTTTATTACAAGACAAGAAAGATTCAAGACTCGCTTAGCCAAAATATTCGTACGTTTTCATTATTGAATAGAAATAATGAATATAAACCTTTGATAATTTTGTCATCATCTGATTGTTCTCGAACAGGTTTATTCAACGGTGTAAAATATCACAATATAAAAAACAAATCCATTAAAAGGAATTCCAGAATTGATTCGTTGGGCCCTGTAGGAACAGCCCTTCCAATTGTGAATATTGTGAATTTGGATTTTTTTTACTATTTCATAACTCATAATCAGATCTTGTTAACTAACTATTTGCAACTTGACAATTTAAAAAAGATTTTTGAAGTACTTCAATTTTATTTCATAGATGAAAATGGAATAATTTATAATAATAATATCAGTATATGCAGTAACAGAATTTTGAATTGGTATTTTCTCCACTATAATTATTGTGAGGAGACATCCACAATAATGAGTCTTGGACAGTTTATTTGTGACAATGTATGTATAACAAAAAATGTACCACACAAAAAATCCGGTCAAGTCTTAATTGTTCAAATTAGTTCTGTAGTAATAAGAGCAGCTCAGCCTTATTTAGCCACTCCCGGCGCAACTGTTCATGGCCATTATGGGGAAATCTTTTACCAAGGAGATACATTAGTTACATTTATATATGAAAAATCCAAATCTGGTGATATAACACAGGGTCTTCAAAAGGTGGAACAGGTCTTAGAAGTGCGTTCGGTTGATTCAATATCAATGAATCTGGAAAGGCGGGTTAGGGGTTGGAACGAATGTATAATAAGAATTCTTGGTATTCCTTGGGGTTTCTTGATTGGTGCTGAGCTAATTAGAGTACAAAGTCGTATTTCTTTGGTTCATAAGATCCAAGAAATTTATCGATCTCAGGGGGTTCAAATTCATAATAAACATATAGAGATGATTGTACATCAAATAACATCAAAAGTGTTGGTATCCGAAGATGGAATGTCTAATGTTTTTTTACCTGGAGAGTTGATTGGATTGTTACGAGCGAAGCGAACGGGGCGTGCTTTTGAAGAAGCCATTTGTTATCAAGTTAGATTATTGGGAATAACGAGAACCGCTTTGAACACTCAAAGTTTTATATCCGAAGCGAGTTTTCAAGAAACCGCTCGAGTTTTAGCAAAAGCCTCTCTCCGGGGTCGTATCGATTGGTTGAAAGGGTTGAAAGAAAATGTTGTTCTGGGGAGTATGATACCCGCTGGGACTGGATTTAAAGGATTTGCGCACCGTTCAAGGCAAGATAACAAAGAATCCTCAAAAACAAATCTATTCGGGGGGGAAATGGGAGATATTTTGTTCTACCACAGAAGATTTTTGTATTCTTCCATTTTAAACGATTCTCAGAAGATATATCAGAACAATTATAGGATTTAAGGATTCTTAAAATAAGAACATATTTTTCCTTCTAATTCTGCGAATTGTGCCAGTTCCAATAGAAACGAATTAACCAACAGTTAATTTTTGGTAGAAGATAAGGTTCCGTCGGAACAACTTTTTTCCAGTCCTTCGTCTCTTTTTTTTTTTGAAAAACCAAAAAAAGAGGAAGTGTGAGGAGAAATGACAAGAAGGTATTGGAACATCAATTTGGAAGAGATGATGGAGTCAGGAGTTCATTTTGGTCATGGTACAAGAAAATGGAATCCTAGAATGGCACCTTATATCTCTGGAAAGCGCAACGGTATTCATATTCCAAATCTTACTATAACTGCGCGGTTTTTATCAAAAGCTTGTGATTTGGTTTTTGATGCAGCAAGTAGAGAAAAACAATTTTTAATTGTTGGTACAAAGAATAAAGTAGCTAATTCAGTAGCATGGGCTGCAATACAGGCTCAGTGTCATTATGTTAATAAAAAATGGCTCGGTGGGATGTTAACGAATTGGTACACTACAGAAATGAGACTTCATAGGTTCAGGAATTTGAGAGCGGAACAAAAGATGGGGAAACTCGAACACCTTCCCAAAAGGGATGCGGCTGTGTTGAAGAGACAATTATTTCATTTACAAACATATATGGGTGGAATTAAATATATGGAGGGGTTGCCTGATATTGTAATCATCGTTGATCAGCAAGAAGAATATACGGCTCTTCGCGAATGTATTACTTTGGGAATTCCAACGATTTGTTTTATCGATACAAATTGTGACCCGGATCTAGCGGATATTTCGATTCCGTCAAATGATGATACTACAGCTTCAATCCGATTAGTTCTTAACAAATTAGTATTCGCAATTTGTGAAGGTCGTTTTAGCTTTATACGAAATCCTTGAGTATATGAGTATACTAATAACTAATAATAGATAGATATAAAATAAATATATAAATATAAATTCACTATTTAAAATAAAAAATCCAGAATAGTTGAATCAAAATAATTCTTTTTAAGGTTTTATTTTTAGCCGAGGTCAATATGGATGTTCTATTATGTTCCACCAATACCCTAAAGGGGTTATACAATATATCCGATGTGGAAGTAGGCCAACATTTCTATTGGCAAATAGTAGGTTTTCAAGTCCATGCTCAAGTACTTATTACTTCTTGGGTTGTCATTGCTATCTTATTAGGTGCAGCCACTTTAGCTGTTCGAAACCCACAAACCATTCCCACTGCCGATCAGAATTTTTTCGAATATATCCTTGAATTCATTCGAGACGTGAGTAAAACTCAGATTGGATCAGGATATGGTCCTTGGGTTCCTTTTATTGGAACTATGTTTCTATTTATTTTTGTTTCGAATTGGTCGGGGGCTCTTTTACCTTGGAAAATAATACAGTTACCTCATGGAGAGTTAGCTGCGCCCACGAATGATATAAATACTACTGTTGCTTTAGCTTTACTCACCTCATTGGCATATTTCTATGCAGGTCTTACAAAAAAAGGATTGGGTTATTTCAGTAAATACATTCAGCCAACTCTAATCCTTTTACCTATTAATATTTTAGAAGATTTCACAAAACCCCTATCACTTAGTTTTAGACTTTTTGGCAATATATTAGCTGATGAATTAGTAGTTGTTGTTCTTGTTTCTTTAGTACCTTTAGTGATTCCTATACCTGTTATGTTCCTTGGATTATTTACAAGCGGTATTCAAGCTCTTATTTTTGCAACTTTAGCTGCGGCTTATATAGGCGAATCACTAGAGGGCCATCATTAGAGATTTATTTATAAATAAAATAAATAAAAAAGGAGATTGAAAAAAAAAATTTTCCACTTAAGCCAATCAACTCTTGTGAATGTTTCAAAGAATTCGAATTCTTTGAAAATCTGATTAAATCGTGGTTCGAAAGTCATATGAATTCACAAAAAAAGGAAATATCGAAGTAGTTCTGATGATGCAATACTATTTCTTATTTCTTCAATTCGGAAGTTCTTAGTTACTTCAACTGGCTAGATGAATCTTCTTATCGATGGAATAATGAAATTATAATTAATATAATTAATTGGTTCATTGTATGTATCATTAACTATTTTTTTTTGCGAGGAATTTTTCATGAATCCACTGATTTCTGCTGCTTCCGTTATTGCTGCCGGATTGGCTGTAGGGCTTTCTTCTATTGGACCCGGAGTGGGTCAAGGTACCGCTGCGGGCCAAGCTGTAGAGGGGATCGCAAGACAGCCCGAAGCGGAGGGGAAGATACGAGGTACTTTATTACTTAGTCTGGCTTTTATGGAAGCTTTAACAATTTATGGATTGGTTGTAGCATTAGCGCTTTTATTTGCGAATCCTTTTGTTTAATACTACAAATCTAAAAAAAAACTTAGAGGATGTAAACTTTTCATACCAACTCACTTTTTTCCCTCCCTTTCTTAGTCCAACGGAAACTTTTTTTAGAAGTATCATTTTCGATTTTTTTAGTTTATCTAGTAAGAGGAGATCATATGAAAAATATAAGCAATTCGTTCGTTTCTTTAAGTCCCGGGGGTTTCGGGTTTAATACCGATATTTTAGCAACAAATCCAATAAATCTAAGTGTAGTGTTTGGTGTATTGATTTTTTTTGGAAAGAGAGTGTGTGCGAGTTGTTTATTTCAAGAATAGGCTGTATTCAACCAGCTGCACATTATAATTAGGAAAGAAAGGTGCATGATCTCGCGAATTACTTCTGAATAAATTGATAAATAGTAGAAATGGTATAGTATGGAAGAACCATAGCATTTCGTGATTTATTGGTAAATTGACTTTGCTTCGATTCTCTATCAATCAATACAATAAGCTGAAACTATTAACATGGTTAAAGCTAAGCTATTTGAAGTGGAGATGTGGCACAGTACTCTTTCCTATTCCTAATAGTATTTTTTCGACTATTATGTTAATACATAAATGGTTTCAAAAACGAATAGTTGGAATTTTGTTCGATATAGAACACTCATGTCGATAAAACAACTTGAACCGTTTATTGGAATATTGGATAAAATTGGAAACTAAGAGGTATGTCAATTCCTTATTTGTTTTATTTGATACACTGTTGGATCAACAACCTATGTATAAAAGTATAAAATAATGGGTATTTTTGGATTTGAAGAAAAAAAAGAAACAACTTTGCT